AGTAAGACTCCAGGTTCTCACAAACAAAAAAAAGAGAATCATTATTTTCTCACTCCTCATTTTAGTGGTTAATCATCCTGGTACTTGTGATTAGATCCATATGCTTATTCTGATATGAAATGAAATATTCAAATGATTTTTCATCGAATGACTATTCATCTATTGTATTTTCATGGAAATAGGGACAAGAAGATTCTATGAAAAAATGGTGGTTCAATTCGACGTTGTCTAAAGGGAAATTCGAATACAGGCGTGGTCTAAGTAAATCAATCGCAAGGTTTGGGCCTCCTATTGAAAATACCGGTGTAAGCGAAGATCCGGTTAGAACTGATACAGATAAAAATATTCATAGTTGGAGTGAGAGTTCTAGTTACAGTAATGTTGATCCTTTAGTGGGTGTCAGGGACATTCGGAATTTGATCTCTGATGACACCTTTTTAGTTAGCGATAGTAATAGGGATATTTATTCTATCTATTTTGATATTCAAAATAAAATTTTTGAGATTGACAATGATCCCTCTTTCCTGAGTGAACTAGAGAGTTCTTTTTTTTATTATTGGAATTTTATTTCTCTTTGGAATACTCACATTAATAGTTGCATTGACTCTTATCTTCGTTCTCAAATCCGTATTGAGGCCCCCATTTTAAGTCGTAGTGACAATTCCTGCGAGAGCTACATTTATAGTTACATTTGGGGTGAAAGTGAAAATAGTAATGAGGGGGGCTGCTCCAATATAAGAACTTTCGAGAATACTATTGATTTCAATATAACAGAAAATTCAACGAATTCCGATTTCGATACAGATTTCGATACAGATTCCGATTTCGATACAGATTTCGATACAGATTTAGATCCTAATTACGATTTCGACCCTAATTCCGATACCGATTTCGATACCGATTCCGATACTCATTCCGATACCGATTCGGATACAGAAAATTTGACTCATTCCGATACTCATTCCGATACCAAGTCGACTCGAAAATTGAAATATAGGCATTTATGGGTTCAATGCGAACATTGTTATGGATTAAATTATAAAAAATTTTTTAAGTCCAAAATGAATATTTGTGAACAATGCGGAGCTCATTTGAAAATGCATAGTTCAGATCGAATCGACCTTTTGCTTGATCCAGACACTTGGGCTCCTATGAATGAAGGCCTGGTTTCTCTGGATCCTATTGAATTTCATTCGGAGGAAGACCCTTATAAAGATCGTATTGCTTCTTATCAAAGAGAGACAGGATTATCCGAAGCTGTTCAAACGGGCACAGGTCAACTAAACGGTATTCCCGTAGCAATTGGAATTATGGATTTTCAGTTTATGGGGGGTAGTATGGGATCCGTAGTCGGCGAGAGAATCACCCGTTTGATCGAGTATGCTACCAATCAATTTTTACCTCTTATTCTAGTGTGTGCTTCCGGAGGGGCACGTATGCAAGAAGGGAGTTTGAGCTTGATGCAAATGGCTAAAATATCTTCTGCTTTATATGATTATCAATCAAATAAAAAGTTATTCTATGTATCTATCCTTACATCTCCCACGACGGGTGGTGTGACGGCTAGCTTTGGGATGTTGGGGGATATCATTATTGCAGAACCTGATGCCTACATCGCATTCGCAGGTAAAAGAGTAATTGAACAAACATTGAATATTGAAGTACCTGAAGGTTCACAAACGGCTGAATATTTATTCGATAAGGGCTTATTCGATCCAATTGTACCACGCAATCCTTTAAAGGGTGTTTTGAGTGAGTTATTGAATTTTCACGGTTTTGTTCCTTTGAATTTGCAAGTAATGAATATTCATAATTAATATTTATTTCGGTAGAGCCCTAAATGAAATTTGTTTATTTGTAGTGAAGAAATAGTGAGTTTATCTGAATCAAAGTAAAAAAATTTGTCAATTGTAGAAAGAATCGTGCGGACAATTTTTTTTATATCAATATTCCTGATTACTAATCAGGAACCCCCTATGAACAAGACGAAAAAAAAAAGCATCCTTATGCAATGCGCAGCGCAATTCCAATTAGTCAAATAAATTTTATTTTTCCTTCTTGTATAGAAAAGAAAGATACTCTTTCTACTATATCTCCCGAGAAATCTTTAGTTTGACTAAGAATCCACGTTGTTGAATCGAATCCTAATGAATCTTTCGGGAATTTGTTTCTAAGAAATAGAAAATCAAAACGGAAATAAAAATGAGAATTCAAATTTAACGACAAGAATGGATTATCATAGATCTATTTTTGTATTTCATGTAGAAAGATGAAGATGAATAAGTCTCATTTATTAAATTATACACTCCTTGCACTTATTTATTATATATACTCACTTAGATATACTTAGTATAATTATATACGAATTATAATTATTATAAGATATCTTTATAACAATAACAGGTACAAATATTCCATCGAGGTACCCCATTCTATGACAGACTTCCCCTCTATTTTTGTGCCTTTAGTGGGCCTAGTATTTCCGGCAATTGCAATGGCTTCTTTATCTCTTCATGTTGAAAACAACAAGATTGTTTAGATCCAATGGGTCCGAACCTGATCTATTCTTTTCAATTAAGAAAGACTTCGATATAGATAATACAGATATCTCTTTAATATAGTAGGGTAATGCGGCTTCTTGCGAACAGAAATGAAGGATTTCTTTTGTATGGCTAAATATATGATATGGATAAATGAGTTATGGCTATTTTCATCGGAATCGGGACGGATAGCTGAAATAGAAAGTCAATCTATCTATATGTAGATATATCCATAGGAGATCATAGAAATTGGATGTTATTATTTTAGCCCTAAGCAATTCGATGAATTACTTCGCAAGGGGTACATCAGAATGGCGCTAGTTGATGAGAGTTACTTCGGAAACAAAAAAAGCAAAGTCAAATCCATTTGGACTATTTTCTAAATTCCAATAAAATGCAACCGGATCTAGTATGAGTTGGCGATCAGAACATATATGGATAGAACTTATAGTGGGGTCTCGGAAAATAAGTAATTTCGTCTGGGCCTTTATCCTTTTTTTAGGTTCATTAGGATTCGTATTGGTTGGAACTTCCAGTTATCTCGGTAAGAATTTGATATCTTTAGTTTCCTCTCAGCAAATCCAGTTTTTTCCACAGGGGATCGTGATGTCTTTCTACGGAATAGCGGGTCTCTTTATTAGTTCTTATTTGTGGTGCACAATTTCGTGGAATGTGGGTAGTGGCTATGATCGATTCGATAGAAAAGAAGGAATAGTGTGTATTTTTCGTTGGGGATTCCCTGGAAAAAATCGTCGTATCTTCCTACGATTCCGTATGAAAGATATTCAATCCATCAGAATTGAAGTTAAAGAGGGTATTTATGCTCGGCGTGTCCTTTATATGGAAATAAAAGGGCAGGGGGCCATTCCCTTGACGCGTAGTGATGATAATTTGACTCCGCGAGAAATTGAGCAAAAAGCTGCCGAATTGGCCTATTTCTTGCGCGTACCAATTGAAGTTTTTTGAAATTTACTTGAACTGAAGAATAAACTCTTTCTCCGCAGTAGGGAAACAATTCAAGAATTCTCTTTTTTGCTCTAGCATAGCTTAAAGTTTTTTCAAAACGTGCATTCGAGTTAAAGTAGACGTATGCGGAACAGCGAGAAAAAAACACTTTTCTTGTTCGAAAATCATTAAAAAACAAGTAACAAATCGAAATAATGGGTTCATCTAGCATATCAAAACATTTCGGAATAAAGAATTGATCTTCTTATTTTCAATATGAATTAATTGATACGTTAGATACATATAGATCTTGTAAATTCTCTCTCTTTTTTTTTGTCAATCGAGCTTTCTTTTTTTTTTTTTCTTTTGTGTTTTTTAATCATGAAAGGGTTGGATTTCTTCTAACGAGAACATTTATGTATTAGTTTTCCACTCATTTGTGATCAAAACAATATTCTTCAAAAATAAATTTCCATTTTTCCTGGATTATTACTGTGGGTAACCGACGCATTTTTTTTTTTTCGAAATGGGATTTTTTCTATTTTGATCGAAAGGGGATTCCTTTGGCTCGAAATCAAAATAATATTCATTACTTGACGTGGGTGGTTCTTTCTGGGATTCATTGAAAAAGCTTCGAATCTTATCAATTGAGGTATCTGGAAACAATATTTTTAAAATGATTTCTTCATTCGAAGTGGGCTCTTATTCTATTTCTGTATTCTTTCTAGATTCAAGTACTAACCGCCGAATTACAAAAAAAAAGTGGGGAATAGATTCATAGGCTCGCGGCCTTGTAATAGAACTTATGGTTGATAGAAAAAGATTAGAGCGCAGAGATTCGTCGAAGGGGGTGGGTTCATTAACAAGTCAAATTCAAAGATGAAAAAATGGCAAAAAAAAAAGCATTTCTTCCGCTTCTATATCTTACATCTATAGTCTTTTTTCCCTGGTGGATCTCCCTCTTATTTAATAAAGGTCTTGAATCTTGGGTTACTAATTGGTGGAATACTAGGCAATCGGAAACTTTTTTGACTGATATGCAAGAAAAGAGTATTCTAGACAAATTCATAGAATTAGAAGAACTCTTACTCTTGGACGAAATGATAAACGAATACCCGGAAGCACATCTACAAACACTTCGTATAGGAATCCACAAAGAAATGGTCCACTTGATCAAGATGCGCAATGAGGATCATATCCATACAATTTTGCACTTATCGACAAATATAATCTGTTTCATTATTTTCCGGGGTTATTCTATTCTGGGTAATAAAGAACTTCTCATTCTTAACTCTTGGATGCAAGAATTCCTATATAACTTAAGTGACACAATAAAAGCTTTTTCTATTCTTTTATTAACTGATTTATGTATCGGATTCCACTCGCCCCATGGTTGGGAACTAATGATTGCTTATGTCTACAAAGATTTTGGATTTGCTCATAACGATCAAATTATATCTGGTCTTGTTTCTACTTTTCCAGTCATTCTAGATACAATTTTCAAATATTGGATTT